TTGAGCGTTTCTTATCCCAACCCTTCTTCGTGGCAGAAGTATTTACTGGTTCTCCAGGAAAATATGTTGGTCTTGCAGAAACAATTAGGGGGTTTCAACTGATCCTTTCCGGAGAATTAGACAGTCTTCCCGAGCAAGCCTTTTATTTGGTGGGTAACATCGATGAAGCTACCGCGAAAGCTATAAACTTAGAAGAGGAGGGCAAATTAAAGAAATGACCTTAAATCTTTGTGTACTGACTCCTAATCGAATTATTTGGGATTCAGAAGTGAAAGAAATCATTTTATCTACTAATAGTGGTCAAATTGGCGTATTACCAAACCACGCCCCCATTGCCACGGCTGTAGATATAGGTCTTTTGAGAATACGCCTTAGCAACGACCAATGGTTAACGGTGGCTCTGATGGGTGGTTTTGCTAGAATAGGTAATAATGAAATCACCATTTTAGGAAATGATGCGGAAATAAGTACTGACATTGATCCGCAAGAAGCTCAACAAGCTCTTGAAATAGCTGAAGCTAATTTGAGTGGAGCTGAGGGTAAGAGACAAGCAATTGAAGCGAATCTAGCTCTCAGACGAGCTAGGACACGAGTGGAGGCTGTCAATGTTATTTCCTACTAGTTAAGTCATTAGACCAAACTAAAAAGAATAAGTTTTTTAAAAGTTCTTTACTTTAATATATACACCTACACTACATGTTGATTTTGCTAATTGAACACAATCAAGTTTAATCTGATAAAAAAAAGAAGATGGGTAGAAAAACTTATTAGATATCATTTCATCGATTCCAGTATCTAATAAGTTCTACCTACTATTGGATTTGAACCAATGACTACCGCCGTATGAAAGCAATACTCTAACCACTGAGTTAAGTAGGTCATTTATCACTACAAATGGGAACCCATCACTTCGGGAATTATAGATAGAATAGGATTTCCAAGCAATACTAATTTCTTTCTGTTAAGCTTAAATAAAATAAATAAATAAGAGAGCTATCGTGTGGGATTATGAAATATCTATCTTGACAAGAAATTGTCCATATGTTAAGATGTCTATAACAAGGGCTATAGCTCAGTTGGTAGAGCACCTCGTTTACACGTGCGCCAATGCTTTTCAAAGGAGCCAATTATGCAATGAACATAATTGATCGTATTGAAAAATTGATGTCTTACTCCATTCCATAGGTTCGAGGGAACAAGAGAACAATAGCCTGACCTAACAAATATTTGGTTCGGTCCGATTCAGGCGCTAATGAAATTGACAAATCAAATAGAACCGACCCACCAGTGATTTGATAGTTGATAAGGTAAATACCCATCCCATTCAATGCTAGGCATAATGAGTATAAGGGACTCAAAAAAACCTCTTTTCGCTCTATGAACTTGAAGGTGTATGAAGTCTCATATTCGACTGTTCCAGCGAGGCGATAGAGATTCTATTTAACTTAGGTTAATCTAGGCCGAAGGCAGACCTAAGTCAACGTAATACTCCCTTGAAACACTTTGGTATTGCTCCTAGATCAGAATACAAATAATGAATCATAGCACATGGAGCCATCTCATTATCTTCCTCTAAAGATAAAATATGGTAGAATAACTGATCTTTACATCAGTTGATGAAAGAGCCCAATGCAATAAAATGCATGTTGGGTCTTTGAAACAGTTCAAATCATTTCGATAATAATAAGTTTGATCTGTTTTACCGAGAAGGTCTACGGTTCGAGTCCGTATAGCCCTATAATCCTAATATATTTTATATTATTTTAGTATAGCTTTCATTTCCTCATAGTTCTGGCCACTTGGTGGGTATCATAGAAATAAAAGCATTACCAAATCCTCATGTAAATACATAAGATAAGTACAGAAAAAAATTTCAATAGATCCAATCTGTACTTCTCCAATTTTGTATGAATTACTCACCCTCTCTCATTAATAATCGTGGATAAATTAAATATTACTTTTTTTCTTTTCCTGTACATGATCAAAGAGTTAACGACACATTTTTGTTTTTGTATACCGAATCCCAATCAATTTAGGAGGTGGAAATCATGACATGATTCCGACTAAAAACTTCAACCTGACCCAACGAAATCGAATCCTCTAATCCTAAGTAGCATGGGTCTAAGACGTATTCTTTTCTTGGTCTTAGGTCTCGTATTTGTAGAAAACCCCTGTCCTGACTAATCACTAATCCTTTTTTGGCAGAACAAGAGAAACCTTATTGATTGATTCACAAATAATGGAGAGATAATGAATTGGTACTAAAGAATTAACGTTTCTTCTTATATATTCTATGAGTTGGGGGGTTTTGGGTTGGGGGTTTGATTTGGTCTATCGAATTATTCGATAATATGTAATTCTTTCATTATAAAGCATTATAAAGTGTAATGTTATCTAAATTATAAAGCATTATAAAGTGTAATGTTATCTAAATCTTTTAAGATTCCGTCGATTAGATTACTCCACTCTTTGCTATGTTTCATTGTCTAGTATCTAGTAT